GCCGGGCTCCGGGAATGGTCGAAGCCATACCTAATCGAAAAAGGATATTATCCAAACGCATTTCAAGTAATTGTAGTAAAACCTGACCCGTTGAGCCTTTTGCTTTTCCCGCGATACGAACGTATTTAAGTAATTGTCGCTCTGTCAGACCATAATGAAAACGCAATTTTTGTTTTTCTTCTAGACGAATACGATATTGAGATCTTTTCCCGGAGCGCGATTGATTTCGAGGATCACTTACAGGTGTAGGCCTTTTACTAGTAAGTCCTGGTAACGCCCCCAGACGGCGTATTTTTTTAAAACGAGGCCCTCGATAACGAGACATAAATACTCCTTTTTTATTGAAATTACATTTTACAGAATAAACCTAAATTAAGACTGAACTAAACGATAAACGAAGCGACATCTACCGAGGTACTGTACTACAAAAAAGAATGAGATGAATTGTATCAATATCCAGACTTTTTTGTATATAGATATAGGGAGTTTGTATTTGTAGGAGGTTAGGGATACTTTTCCTGATTTGTTCGGTTCGGGGTATAGATATTATTGCTCCAATCAGTTTTTTATTCATAGTTGGAAGTTATTACGCCATAATAAATCAGTGACCAGAAGAGGAAATAAGTCTTTTCAATATTTCTGGATTTCAAGAAGACATTATTCATCATGTAAAAAAAAATATAGAACTCAAAAAAGAAAAGCCGACTATCGGAATCGAACCGATGACCATCGCATTACAAATGCGATGCTCTAACCTCTGAGCTAAGCGGGCTTACATAACAAAATTGTGTTGTGCATAGGAATCTTATAAACTGCTGGGATCTAAATTAGCTATTCATAATGAGTAATAGATATGAATCTAGAAAGAAAGGAGTGGAATATAATTCTACTATATTTATAAATATAGTAGAATTAATATAACACTAGGGATAGGATAGAACAATTGTAATTGAAAATTCTATAAATTTTTTTTTGAATTCAAAAACTAATATGAGAAATTCTGAATTTTCTAATTAGTTATATATTATAATGATTAGGTATAGTACTTCACTTTCACTTTATAGTAAAATACTTATTACTTTCACTTAAAACTTATAGTAAAATAATTATTATATAGCGAGCGGGTCGGCCCCAAGGAAAAGAAAAGATCGGGATAAAGATTAAAGATATAATCCATATCATAATATTAAAGAGTCATTCCTCTAGTTTTATTCGAAAAGGTAGGGTATAAGACAAAAAAATCGACCGTTCGAGTATTCAAAATATTGCGTAAAAAATGAAACTGAAGGGAAAGCGACATATATCTGCGGTATATATACAGCCGTATTGAATTGCAGATACATCAATGATAGAATCATTTCTGATTGGAACAGATGTGGACCCTCTGATAGAGAAATTAAAGAATATAGAAAATAACTCCTAAATAAATAGGAAGAGGCGGTTTATATATATTCTATATTTATATATATTCTATATAGGAATCCATTATATAGGAATCCATTATAGAAAGAAAAGAATTCAAAGGCTCCGACCTAAATGAAAGAAAGAGGGGGATGACGTCCCAATGAGATCGAGATCCTAAATTCAAAAAGGGGATATGGCGAAATCGGTAGACGCTACGGACTTGATTGGATTGAGCCTTGGTATGGAAACCTACTGAGTGATAACTTTCAAATTCAGAGAAACCCTGGAATTAAAAATGGGCAATCCTGAGCCAAATCCTGTTTTCGGAAAAGGGATAGGTGCAGAGACTCGATGGAAGCTGTTCTAACGAATGAAGTTGGTCGAAGAAAATCTTTCTATTAAAACTCCAGAAAGGATGAACCTATATATGATATATAGGTATACGTACTGAAATAAAATATAAAAGATTAATGAAATACGAATCCTTTATTTAACTTATACAAAAATTGGAAAATTTTTCTGAATCGATTCCATGTGGAAGTAAGGATCGAATATTCACTGATCAAATCAGCCACTTTAGAGTATAGTATGATATAGATTTTGTGAAGAACTAACTAATTGGACGAGAATAAAGATAGAGTCCCATTCTACATGTCAATACCGACAACAATGAAATTTATAGTAAGAGGAAAATCCGTCGACTTTAGCAATCGTGAGGGTTCAAGTCCCTCTATCCCCAATAAAAGACTAGTTTGACTTCCTAACTTAATTGTCCCTATCCTTTTTTTGTCAGTGGTTCCAAATTAGCTATGTTTCTCATTCACCCTAATCTTTCACAACACAAACAAAAAAATCGGCGAAGAAAGGTTTCTCTCTTATCTTATCACATCGTGATGTGATATATACGATATTACGTATAAATGAACATCTCTGAGCAGGAAATCCTTATTTGAAACATTCACAGTCCATGTCGTTACTTTTAATTAAACTTAACTAAAAAACGTATTATTTTTTTTGAAGATCCCAAAAATTCCAAGGCCAATTTAGTAATGCTTTTTTAGTCTATTTAATTGAATTGACATAGGCCAAGCCCTTT